GCTAACGTAGCTTAATTAAAGCATAACACTGAAGATGTTAAGATGAGCCGTAGAAAGCCCCGTAAGCACAAAGGCTTGGTCCTGACTTTACTGTCGACTCTAACTAGACTTACACATGCAAGTATCCGCCCCCCTGTGAGAATGCCCATAACTCCCTGCTTGGGAACAAGGAGCTGGCATCAGGCACAGACCCCTCTAGCCCACGACGCCTTGCTTTGCCACACCCTCAAGGGAACTCAGCAGTGATAAATATTAAGCTATAAGTGCAAACTTGACTTAGTTAAAGTTAAGAGGGCCGGTAAAACTCGTGCCAGCCACCGCGGTTATACGAGAGGCCCAAGTTGACAGACAGCGGCGTAAAGGGTGGTTAGGGGATTATCCAAACTAAAGCCGAACGCTCTCAGAACTGTTATAAGTACCCGAGAGTATGAAACTCAATCACGAAAGTAGCTTTATTTACCCTGAACCCACGAAAGCTAAGGAACAAACTGGGATTAGATACCCCACTATGCTTAGCCCTAAACATCGATTGTACAGTACATTCAACATCCGCCTGGGGATTACGAACATTAGTTTAAAACCCAAAGGACTTGGCGGTGCTTAACATCCACCTAGAGGAGCCTGTTCTAGAACCGATAACCCCCGTTAAACCTCACCCTCTCTTGCTTTTTTCCGCCTATATACCACCGTCGTCAGCTTACCCTGTGAAGGCTTAACAGTAAGCAAAGTTGGCAAAGCCCAAAACGTCAGGTCGAGGTGTAGTGAATGAGAGGGGAAGAAATGGGCTACATTTGCTAAGACTAGCAAATACGAACGATGCATTGAAATATGCAACTGAAGGAGGATTTAGCAGTAAGCAGGGAATAGAGTGCCCCGCTGAAACTGGCCCTAAAGCGCGCACACACCGCCCGTCACCCTCCCCGAGCCCCCAAGACTAAACTAACTAAAAACAACTACCCGCGAAGGGGAGGAAAGTCGTAACATGGTAAGTGTACCGGAAGGTGTACTTGGAAAAATCAGGGCGTAGCTAAGCTAGACCCAGCACCTCACTTACACCGAGAAGACATCCGTGCAAGTCGGATCACCCTGACGCCCATTAGCTAGCCCAACCCCTTCACTCAACAACCCCCTATTAATAACCCTTAAAACACGTGACATCCACATAACCAAACCATTTTTCCCCCCAAGTCCAGGCGATGAAAAAGGAAATCCGGAGCAATAGAAAAAGTACCGCAAGGGAAAGCTGAAAGAGAGATGAAACAGCCCAGTAAAGCTTAATGAAGCAGAGATTTAGACTCGTACCTTTTGCATCATGATTTAGCTAGCACTTTCAAGCAAAGAGAACTTAGAGTTTGTAACCCCGAAACTGAGTGAGCTACTCCAAGACAGCCTATTTATAGGGCAAACCCGTCTCTGTGGCAAAAGAGTGGGAAGAGCTTTGAGTAGAGGTGACAGACCTACCGAACTCAGTTATAGCTGGTTGCCCGTGAATTGGATAGAAGTTCAGCCCCCTGGGTTCCCGACTCATTCACTGTTATCACCCTTCAGACGCAGCGAGAAACCAGGGATGTTAGTCAAAGGGGGTACAGCCCCTTTGAAACAAGACACAACTTTTACAGCAGGATAAAGATCACATTAAATTAAGGACAAATGTTTTAGTGGGCCTAAAAGCAGCCATCTTTACAGAAAGCGTTAAAGCTCAGACATACGCACCTCCACATATACCGATACCCCTATCTTAAGCCCCTAAATTTAACGAGCCCCCCTATGCTAACATAGGAACGACCATGCTAATATGAGTAATAAGAGAATATTAAGTACTCTCTCCTCGCACATGTGTATGTCGGAACGGACCCCCCACCGACTCTTAACGGCCCCAACAAAAGAGGGAATTGGAATGTGTCATAAACAGACTAGAAAAACATCCAACTCAACCCCGTTAACCCCACACTGGCGTGCTCCAGAGGAAAGACTAAAAAGGGAAGAAGGAACTCGGCAAACTTACCCCAAGCCTCGCCTGTTTACCAAAAACATCGCCTCTTGCAAAACATAAGTATAAGAGGTCCCGCCTGCCCAGTGACAAGATAGTTTAACGGCCGCGGTATTTTGACCGTGCAAAGGTAGCGTAATCACTTGTCTTTTAAATGAAGACCCGTATGAATGGCATAACGAGGGCTTAACTGTCTCCTTCCCCCAGTCAATGAAATTGATCTCCCCGTGCAGAAGCGGGGATAAAATCATAAGACGAGAAGACCCTATGGAGCTTTAGACGCAAAGACAGATCATGTCAAATACACCTAGTTATAGGCCTGAACTAAATGAAACCAGTCTTGATGTCTTCGGTTGGGGCGACCATGGGGAACACAAAACCCCCACGTGGAACAGGAGTACACCCCTATCTTTCCCACCTCCTACAAACTAGAGCAACAGCTCTAATAAGCAGAAATTCTGACCAAACTGATCCGGCAACGCCGATCAACGAATCAAGTTACCCTAGGGATAACAGCGCAATCCCCTTTTAGAGCCCATATCGACAAGGGGGTTTACGACCTCGATGTTGGATCAGGACATCCTAATGGTGCAAGGACATCCCAATGGTGCAGCCGCTATTAAGGGTTCGTTTGTTCAACGATTAAAGTCCTACGTGATCTGAGTTCAGACCGGAGTAATCCAGGTCAGTTTCTATCTATGTTGTGATCTTTTCTAGTACGAAAGGACCGAAAAGAAGAGGCCCATGCCTCTAGCACGCCTCACCCCCACCTAATGAAAAAATCTAAACTAGACAAAAGGGCATGACCACTTATGTCGAAGATAACGACGTGTTAGGGTGGCAGAGCCCGGCTAATGCAAAAGACCTAAGCCCTTTCTACAGAGGTTCAAGTCCTCTCCTTAACTATGATTTCGATACTCATTACGCACATCATCAACCCGTTAGCCCTAATCGTACCCGTACTATTAGCGGTAGCATTCCTCACCCTGCTTGAACGAAAAGTGCTTGGCTACATACAACTTCGAAAAGGCCCGAATATCGTGGGACCCTATGGCCTCCTCCAACCCATCGCCGACGGCGTAAAACTTTTTATTAAAGAACCCGTTCGACCTTCAACCGCATCTCCCCTCCTCTTCCTTCTAGCACCCATACTTGCACTCACCCTTGCCCTTACATTATGGACCCCAGTTCCTTTCCCACACCCCGCAGTAGACCTCAACCTAGGAATCCTGTTTATCCTTGCACTTTCTAGCCTTGCAGTTTATTCCATCCTCGGTTCAGGTTGAGCATCAAATTCAAAGTACGCCCTTGTAGGGGCCCTCCGAGCTGTAGCACAAACCATCTCCTACGAAGTAAGCCTAGGACTTATTCTACTTAATATTATTATCCTAACAGGAGGATTTACGCTTCAAACGTTCAATACAGCCCAAGAATCTATCTGATTAGTTCTGCCAGCCTGACCCCTGGCTGCAATATGATACATCTCCACGCTTGCCGAAACAAACCGTGCACCCTTCGACCTAACTGAAGGGGAGTCTGAACTCGTCTCAGGCTTCAACGTTGAATATGCCGGAGGCCCATTCGCCTTATTTTTCCTAGCCGAGTACTCCAACATCCTCTTGATAAATACCTTGTCCGCTGTTTTATTCCTAGGTGCCTCACACATCCCCGCCATTCCAACACTAACTGCAATCAACCTAATAACCAAAGCAGCCTTCCTTTCAGTAGTCTTCCTATGAGTGCGAGCCTCCTACCCCCGATTTCGATATGACCAACTCATACACCTAATCTGGAAAAACTTCCTCCCACTCACACTAGCCCTGATTATTTGACACTTAGCGCTCCCTACTGCACTTGCTGGCCTTCCCCCCCAACTGTAGTCATGGAGCTGTGCCTGAACTTAAAGGGCCACTTTGATAGAGTGAATTATGGGGGTTAAAATCCCCCCAACTCCTTAGAAAGAAGGGATTTGAACCCAACCTGGAGAGATCAAAACTCTCTGTGCTTCCTCTACACCACTTCCTAGTAAAGTCAGCTAAATAAGCTCTTGGGCCCATACCCCAACTATGTAGGTTTAAATCCTTCCTTTGCTAATGAACCCCCTTATCCTAACCACCCTACTTATTGGGCTAGGCTTAGGAACTACAATTACATTTGCAAGCTCACACTGACTACTAGCCTGAATAGGCCTGGAAATTAATACACTGGCCATCATCCCACTTATAGCGCAACATCACCACCCTCGAGCAGTTGAAGCTACTACTAAATATTTTCTTACACAAGCAACCGCCGCCGCCACACTGCTGTTTGCGAGTACAACAAACGCATGACTCACAGGCCAATGGGACATTCAACAGATAACCCACCCCCTCCCTTCAACAATAATTATCATTGCACTGGCATTAAAAATTGGTTTAGCACCAATACACTCTTGACTGCCAGAGGTCCTCCAAGGCTTAGACCTAACTACAGGCCTTATCCTCTCGACTTGACAAAAACTCGCCCCCTTTGCCCTACTTATACAAATTCAACTTGATAACCCCACGCCCTTAATTATCTTAGCCCTCACATCCACGCTAGTGGGAGGCTGGGGTGGACTGAACCAAACACAACTACGAAAAATCCTTGCTTACTCATCGATTGCCCACCTCGGATGAATAATCCTCATTCTCCAGTTCTCACCTCTCCTTACCCTCCTGGCCCTTATTACATACATTGTCATGACCTCCTCAGTTTTCCTAGTTTTCAAAGTAAATAAAGCCACCACTATTAATGCCCTCGCAATTTCATGAACAAAAACTCCTATCCTAACAGCCCTCATCCCCTTAATTCTACTTTCACTGGGCGGCCTTCCCCCTCTCACCGGATTTATGCCTAAATGATTCATCCTTCAAGAATTAACAAAACAAGACCTTGCACCACTCGCCACCCTTGCAGCACTCACTGCCCTCCTCAGTCTATACTTCTACCTTCGCCTCTCGTACGCAATGACACTAACAATATCTCCCAACAACCTCACCGGTACCACTACTTGACGTTTTTCCTCCACACAACTCACCCTTCCACTGGCAATTTCAAGTACAACAACTACACTGTTACTCCCATTAGCCCCCACTACCCTGGCACTCTTGACGGCCTAAGGGGCTTAGGATAGCACTTAGACCAAGGGCCTTCAAAGCCCTAAGCGGGAGTGAAAATCTCCCAACCCCTGATTAAGACTTGCGGGCTGCTATCCCACATCAGCTGCATGCAAAGCAGGCACTTTAATTAAGCTAAAGCCTTTCTAGACAGGCAGGCCTCGATCCTACAACTTCTTAGTTAACAGCTAAGCGCCCAATCCAGCGAGCATCCGTCTACTTTTCCCCGCCTAACTGAGCTACTATAGGCGGGGAAAAGCCCCGGTAGGCGACTAGCCTACTTCTTTAGATTTGCAATCTAACATGTGACACCCCAGGGCTTGGTAAGAAGAGGACTCAAACCTCTGTCTATGGGGCTACAATCCACCGCTTAACTCAGCCATCCTACCTGTGGCAATCACACGATGATTTTTCTCAACCAATCACAAAGACATCGGCACCCTCTATCTCGTATTTGGTGCCTGAGCCGGAATAGTGGGGACAGCCCTAAGTCTACTCATTCGAGCAGAACTAAGCCAACCTGGCGCCCTCCTGGGCGATGACCAGATCTATAACGTAATCGTTACTGCACACGCCTTTGTAATAATCTTTTTTATGGTAATACCAATTATGATCGGAGGATTTGGCAACTGACTTATTCCTCTAATAATTGGTGCCCCGGATATAGCATTTCCTCGAATAAACAATATAAGCTTTTGACTCCTACCCCCTTCATTTCTTCTCCTTTTAGCCTCCTCAGGTGTTGAAGCTGGAGCTGGCACCGGATGAACTGTCTATCCCCCTCTAGCCAGCAACCTTGCTCATGCCGGGGCCTCTGTAGACCTAACTATTTTTTCACTCCACCTTGCAGGAATCTCCTCAATTCTAGGAGCTATCAACTTCATTACAACCATTATTAATATGAAACCTACAACCATAACCATGTATCAAATACCCCTATTTATTTGAGCTGTACTCATTACAGCCGTCCTATTACTCCTATCTCTTCCAGTCCTAGCCGCCGGCATTACTATACTACTAACGGACCGTAACCTAAATACAACTTTCTTCGACCCTGCAGGAGGGGGAGACCCAATTCTCTACCAACACCTATTCTGATTCTTTGGTCACCCCGAAGTCTACATTTTAATTCTCCCAGGCTTCGGAATAATTTCGCACATCGTCGCATACTACTCAGGGAAAAAAGAACCGTTTGGTTATATAGGAATAGTCTGAGCTATAATAGCTATCGGCCTTCTAGGCTTTATTGTATGGGCCCACCACATATTTACAGTTGGAATAGATGTTGACACACGGGCTTATTTTACATCCGCAACAATAATTATTGCAATCCCAACAGGCGTAAAAGTCTTTAGCTGACTTGCAACCCTTCACGGAGGAAACATTAAATGAGAAACACCCCTACTCTGAGCCCTTGGGTTCATTTTCCTCTTCACAGTAGGAGGCCTGACAGGAATTGTTCTAGCCAACTCCTCCCTAGATATCGTGCTTCATGATACATACTACGTAGTAGCCCATTTCCACTACGTTCTTTCAATAGGAGCCGTATTTGCGATCGTTGCCGCTTTCGTTCACTGATTCCCCCTGTTCACAGGTTATACTCTCCACTCAACATGAACAAAAATTCACTTCGGGGTTATATTTATTGGGGTAAACTTAACGTTTTTCCCCCAACATTTCCTAGGCCTAGCTGGCATGCCCCGACGCTACTCGGACTACCCTGATGCCTATGCCCTCTGAAACACAGTCTCCTCAATTGGGTCCCTTATATCACTCGTGGCTGTAATCATATTCTTATTTATTATTTGAGAGGCATTCTCAGCCAAACGAGAAGTACTATCAGTCCTTATAACCACAACAAACGTTGAATGGCTCCACGGCTGCCCTCCGCCCTACCATACATTCGAGGAACCTGCATTTGTTCGAGGCCCACTAAGCTAGCGAGAAAGGGAGGAGTTGAACCCCCATCAATTGGTTTCAAGCCAATCACATAACCACTCTGCCACTTTCTTATTAACCCACTTAAAGATACTAGTAAAGCTCCATTACACTGTCTTGTCAAGACAGAATCGTGGGTTAAAGCCCCGCGTATCTTGCCAACACAATGGCCCATCCCACACAACTCGGATTTCAAGACGCAGCTTCACCCTTAATAGAAGAACTACTTCACTTCCACGATCACGCCTTAATAATTGTAATTCTTATTAGCACAATGGTACTTTACATTATTGTTGCCATAGTTACAGCAAAATTCACCGACAAACTTGTGCTAGACTCCCAAGAGATTGAAATCATCTGAACGGTTCTTCCAGCTATTATCCTTATTCTAATTGCCTTCCCATCCCTTCGTATCCTTTACCTAATAGATGAAATTAACGACCCTCACCTCACAATTAAAGCTATCGGCCATCAATGGTACTGAAGCTATGAGTACACAGATTATGAAGACCTCGGCTTTGACTCTTACATGACGCCTACACAAGACCTTACACCCGGCCAATTCCGACTCCTTGAAGCCGATCACCGAATAGTAACCCCCGTAGAATCTCCAATCCGAGTGCTTATTTCTGCTGAAGACGTATTACACTCCTGAGCAATCCCCGCCCTAGGTGTAAAAGTAGACGCTGTACCTGGCCGACTAAATCAAACAACCTTTATCATTAGCCGCCCAGGTGTATTTTTCGGACAATGCTCTGAAATCTGTGGAGCTAACCATAGCTTCATACCAATCGTTGTAGAAGCAGTCCCTCTTCAACACTTCGAGAACTGATCTTCGTTAATAATTGAAGAAGCCTCACTAAGAAGCTAATAAGTCCCAGCGTTAGCCTTTTAAGCTAAAAATTGGTGCCTAACGACCACCCTTAGTGACATGCCTCAATTGAACCCTGCCCCGTGGTTTATAATCTTTGTCCTTTCTTGAGTTGTCTTTCTAACAATTATTCCCACTAAAATCTTAGCCCACACTTTCCCAAACGAACCCACCCAACAAAGCACACAAAAACTTAAAACAGAGTCCTGAAACTGACCATGATACTAAGCTTCTTCGATCAATTTATGTCCCCCACATACCTGGGCATCCCCCTTATCGCGGTTGCAATAATCTTACCATGGGTTTTATTCCCAACCCCCTCCGGCCGATGGATAAATAATCGCCTACTCACGCTTCAAGGGTGGTTCATCAATCGCTTCACCTCGCAACTCCTCCTCCCTATTAATTCTGGGGGCCACAAATGAGCTACCCTATTTGCATCACTGATGATTTTCCTGATGTCAATTAACATACTTGGCCTTCTACCTTACACCTTTACCCCAACAACCCAACTCTCCCTCAACATAGGCCTCGCGGTACCCCTCTGACTCGCCACTGTTATCATTGGCATGCGAAACCAACCTACGCATGCCCTTGGACACCTCTTGCCAGAAGGGACCCCCACAGCCCTAATCCCGGTTTTAATTATCATTGAAACAATTAGCCTATTCATCCGCCCCCTTGCCCTTGGTGTTCGACTTACAGCAAACCTGACGGCAGGACATCTTTTAATTCAGCTCATTGCCACAGCCGCCTTTGTACTTCTCCCCATCATGCCTGTGGTCGCTATTTCAACAGCAGCCCTTCTCTTCCTTCTCACACTTCTCGAAGTTGCCGTTGCAATAATTCAAGCCTATGTATTCGTTCTGCTCTTAAGCCTCTACCTACAAGAAAATGTATAATGGCCCATCAAGCACACCCTTACCACATAGTCGACCCCAGCCCATGGCCCTTGACAGGAGCCATCGCTGCACTCCTCATAACGTCCGGCCTTGCTATCTGATTCCACTTCCATTCCACAACCTTAATTACACTTGGCACAATTCTTCTTACTTTAACTATCTTTCAGTGATGACGCGATGTCGTCCGAGAAGCCACATTTCAGGGCCATCACACTCCGCCCGTACAAAAAGGCCTTCGTTATGGGATGATTCTCTTCATCGCCTCAGAAGTTTTATTCTTCCTAGGATTCTTCTGAGCCTTTTACCACTCAAGCCTAGCCCCTACCCCTGAATTAGGAGGCTTCTGACCACCAGCAGGCATTACACCCCTTGACCCCTTTGAAGTGCCCCTATTAAATACAGCAGTCCTTCTAGCTTCCGGTGTAACAGTCACTTGAGCCCATCACAGCATCATAGAAGGAAAACGAAAACAAGCCATTCAATCCCTCCTTCTCACAATCCTTCTTGGAGGTTACTTCACGTTCCTCCAAGCCCTTGAATACTACGAAGCACCCTTCACCATTGCAGATGGTGTCTATGGCGCTACATTCTTTGTTGCCACTGGGTTCCACGGACTCCATGTCCTAATTGGCTCTTCATTCCTAGCTGTCTGTCTTCTGCGCCAAGTCCTTCACCATTTCACACCAAACCACCACTTTGGGTTCGAAGCAGCCGCATGATACTGACACTTTGTAGACGTTGTTTGACTGTTCCTTTATATCTCCATCTATTGATGAGGATCTTAATCTTTCTAGTATTAAGCTCAGTATAAGTGACTTCCAATCACCCGGTCTTGGTTAGATTCCAAGGAAAGATAATGAGCCTCCTTATGACAATTATTATAATAACTACTCTACTCTCAGCGGTGCTTGCCATCATCTCCTTCTGATTACCACAAATATCACCAGATCACGAAAAGCTTTCACCATATGAATGTGGCTTCGACCCCATAGGGTCTGCTCGACTCCCTTTCTCACTACGATTCTTCCTTATTGCAATCCTTTTCCTCCTATTCGACCTGGAAATTGCACTCCTTCTTCCCCTTCCATGAGGGGATCAATTACCCACACCCTTGCTGACATTCACCTGAGCCACAGCAGTTCTTTTCCTCCTCACCCTAGGCCTCGTTTATGAGTGAACACAGGGGGGCTTAGAATGGGCTGAGTAGGTGATTAGTCTAAGGAAAACATTTGATTTCGGCTCAAAAATTTGTGGTTTAAGTCCACAATCGCCTAATGACCCCTACACACTTTGCATTTTCCTCCGCCTTTATTCTTGGTCTGACAGGCCTGGCATTTCACCGATTTCACCTCCTCTCTGCCCTTTTATGTCTGGAGGGTATAATGCTATCCCTATTTATTGCCCTCTCCCTTTGGACACTTCAACTAGACTCAACTAACTTCTCAGCCTCCCCAATATTCCTACTCGCATTTTCAGCTTGTGAAGCAAGTGCAGGTCTGGCCCTCTTAGTAGCCACCGCCCGAACACACGGGACCGATCGACTTCAAAGCCTAAACTTACTTCAATGCTAAAAATTTTAATTCCAACACTCATACTAATCCCAACAACCTGACTAATCAAACCTAACTGACTTTGACCAACCAGCCTAACTTATAGTTTCTGTATTTCCATAGCAAGCCTCTCATGACTAAAAAACCTAGCAGAAACTGGCTGATCCTCCCTGAACCTCTACATAGCAACAGATGCCCTCTCAACGCCTCTTCTTGTTCTTACATGCTGATTATTACCTCTTATAATCCTAGCCAGCCAAAACCATACAGCCTCAGAGCCCATTAACCGTCAACGAATATTCATCACATTGCTCGTTTCACTCCAATTTTTTTTAATTCTAGCATTCAGTGCCACCGAGATCATTATATTTTACGTCATGTTCGAAGCCACTCTTATTCCCACACTCATTATTATTACCCGTTGAGGTAATCAAACAGAGCGCCTTAATGCCGGGACTTACTTTCTCTTCTACACACTAGCAGGGTCGCTCCCCCTACTCGTTGCCCTACTCCTAATTCAAAGTTCCGCCGGAACCCTGTCACTCTTAACTCTCCAATACACTGACCCGACCCCAATGGGGTCTTACGCAGATAAATTCTGATGAGCAGGCTGTCTCTTAGCATTTCTCGTTAAAATACCCCTCTACGGAGTCCACCTATGACTCCCTAAAGCACACGTCGAAGCCCCAATTGCAGGCTCAATAATTCTTGCAGCGGTTCTCCTAAAGCTTGGGGGCTATGGTATAATTCGAATGATAACAATACTAGAACCATTGACTAAAGAATTAAGCTACCCATTTATTATCTTGGCACTTTGAGGTGTTGTCATAACCGGCTCAATCTGCTTACGACAAACCGACCTTAAATCCCTAATTGCCTATTCATCTGTCAGCCATATGGGCCTAGTAGCTGGGGGTATCTTGATCCAATCACCCTGAGGTCTCACGGGGTCCCTAATCCTAATAATTGCCCACGGCTTAACCTCATCAGCTCTATTTTGCCTGGCAAACACAAACTACGAACGAACACACAGCCGGACCATGGTTTTAGCACGAGGACTTCAAATGGCCCTCCCCCTGATGGCAACCTGATGGTTTATTGCCAGTTTAGCCAACCTAGCATTACCACCCCTGCCCAATCTGATAGGGGAACTTATAATTATTATCTCCCTATTTAACTGATCCTGATGAACACTAGCACTCACGGGAACAGGAACCCTAATCACAGCCAGCTACTCACTTTACATGTTCCTTATAACCCAGCGAGGCCCCCTCCCAGGACATATCCTCACACTTGAACCATCCCACACCCGAGAACATATCCTTATTACTCTACATTTAATTCCTCTGATTCTGCTCATCCTTAAACCTGAGCTAATCTGGGGTTGAACTGCCTGTAGGTATAGTTTAAACGAAAACATTAGATTGTGATTCTAAAAACAGGGGTTAAACCCCCCTTCCCCACCGAGAGAGGCTCGCAGCAATGAAGACTGCTAATCTTCATGACCTAGGTTGAACTCCTGGGCTCACTCGCATTTGCCCCTAAAGGATAACAGCTCATCCGTTGGTCTTAGGAACCAAAAACTCTTGGTGCAAATCCAAGTAGCGGCTTATGTCTTTCGGCCCAATAGTTGTTTCATGTTCCCTCACCGCAATCTTTACAGTTCTCGTTTACCCTCTCATCACATCCCTTCTTCCTTTCCCTCGAGAACTCGATTGAGGTAAATCACACGTGACAGAAGCTGTAATAACAGCTTTCTTTGTTAGCCTCCTACCTCTAGCCCTCTACCTCCACCAAGGCTCCGAAACAATCGTCACTATATGAACCTGAACAAATACTAACTCTTTCAGCATTAACATTGGACTAAAGCTTGACTTCTACTCAGCTATCTTCATCCCCGTTGCCCTTTATGTCACTTGATCAATCCTAGAATTTGCCTGCTGATACATGCATGCAGACCCCCTGATAGACCGATTTTTTAAATACTTATTAACATTCCTTATCGCAATAATTGTTCTAGTAACCGCAAACAATTTATTCCAACTATTTATCGGCTGAGAAGGTGTCGGGATTATGTCATTTCTCCTCATCGGCTGATGGTACGGCCGGGCGGATGCCAACGCCGCAGCACTTCAAGCCGTAATCTATAACCGCGTCGGGGACATCGGGCTCATTTTCGCCATGGCATGAATAGCATTAAACCTGAACTCCTGAGACCTAGAACAATTATTTTCAGCCTCAAAAGGCATAGACCTGACTTTCCCACTCCTCGGTCTTATCGTTGCAGCAACTGGCAAATCAGCCCAATTCGGGCTTCACCCCTGACTACCCGCCGCGATAGAAGGCCCGACCCCAGTTTCAGCGCTACTCCATTCAAGTACAATAGTTGTCGCCGGAATTTTCCTCTTAGTCCGAATGAGTCCTCTCCTGGAAAATAACCACATTGCCCTTACAACCTGCCTTTGCCTTGGGGCCTTAACAACATTATTTACTGCAACTTGTGCTCTCACACAAAACGACATTAAAAAAATTATTGCATTCTCCACATCCAGCCAACTAGGATTAATGATAGTCACTATCGGACTCAACCAACCACAACTTGCATTCCTCCACATCTGCACACACGCCTTCTTCAAAGCTATACTATTTCTATGCTCCGGCTCTATCATCCACAGTCTAAACAACGAGCAAGACATCCGAAAAATGGGAGGATTACATCGCCTAACTCCCTTCACATCCTCCTGCTTGACTATCGGCAGCCTAGCTCTCACAGGAACTCCCTTCCTAGCCGGTTTCTTTTCTAAAGACGCAATCATTGAAGCAATAAATACATCACACCTAAACGCCTGAGCCCTTGCTCTCACCCTCTTGGCCACTTCCTTCACAGCAGTATATAGCTTTCGTTTAGTGTTCAATGTCTTCATAGGCCAACCTCGATTTTCACCCATCACCCCTATTAATGAAAACAACCCAGCAATTATTAAACCTATCCTACGGCTGGCCTTAGGGAGCATTCTTGCAGGACTTCTTATCTTTTATAATATTACCCCATTAAAAACACCAGTCATGACTATATCACCCCTCCTCAAACTAGCCGCCCTCGCAATTACAATCGCCGGCCTTTTGATTGCCATAGCAATCGTTTCACTAGCAAATCAACCACCTCTACCGAGCCCTTGCTTCGACCCCCACAACTTTTCCATCATGTTAGGCTTTTTCCCATTCATTATCCACCGGCTGGTCTCAAAACTCATCCTACTTTTAGGCCAATCTGCTGCCAGCCAAACGGTCGACCAAACCTGGTTAGAAAAAATAGGACCCAAAGCAATCTCATCCTTAAACATGCCACTAGCCTCGTCCACAAGCAACATTCAAAAGGGGATAATTAAAACATTCCTCCTCTCGTTCGTCATCTCCCTCGCCCTAGTAGTCTTTATCTTCGTTATTTTCATTATCTAGACCGCCCGAAGCGTCCCTCGACCCATCCCCCGAGTTAACTCCAATACAACAAATAACGTTAGTAAAAGCACCCACGCACTAATAATTAGCATCCAACCCCCTGACGAGTATATTAAAGCAACCCCCCCAACATCACCCCGAAATATGGAAAATTCCACCAACTCGTCCGCCAATACTCAAGAAGACTCATATCATCCGCCCCAAAATGTTGCAGAGGCCAAAATTACCCCAACTATGTAGCTTGCGCCATAAATCATCACGGGCCAACTCCCCCAACTCTCAGGATACGGCTCAGCAGCTAACGCTGCTGAGTATGCAAAAACAACTAACATCCCTCCCAAGTAAATTAGAAACAGTACTAAAGATAAAAAAGGGCCTCCATGACCAATTAGCACCCCACACCCTATACCAGCCACAACAACTAATCCCAAAGCAGCAAAAAAAGGAGAGGGGTTAGAAGCAACAGCTACTAACCCTAGAACAAGACAAAACAAAACTAGGCATATGACGAAAGTCATAGTTCCCGCCAGGACTTCCACCCAGACCCACGGCTTGAAAAGCCGTTGTTGTAATTCAACTACAAGAACTTTTATGGCCAGCCTACGAAAATCACACCCCCTCTTAAAGATCGCAAATGATGCACTAGTTGACCTACCAGCCCCCTCTAACATCTCTGTCTGATGGAACTTCGGCTCCCTTCTAGGACTTTGTTTAATTACTCAAATCTTAACCGGCTTATTCTTAGCTATACACTACACATCAGACATCGCCACTGCTTTTACCTCCGTTGCCCACATTTGCCGAGACGTAAATTACGGCTGATTAATCCGAAATATTCATGCTAACGGTGCATCATTCTTTTTTATCTGCATTTACCTCCACATCGGCCGAGGTCTCTATTACGGCTCCTTCCTTTACAAAGAGACATGAAATGTTGGCGTAGTCCTTCTTCTTCTCGTAATAATAACTGCCTTCGTCGGGTATGTCCTTCCCTGAGGACAAATATCGTTCTGAGGTGCTACCGTCATCACCAACCTCCTCTCAGCCGTCCCCTATGTAGGCAACACCCTCGTTCAATGGATCTGAGGGGGGTTTTCCGTAGACAACGCCACCCTCACCCGATTCTTTGCATTTCACTTCCTCTTCCCATTCGTCATCGCAGCCGCAACCATAATTCACCTCATTTTCCTCCACGAAACTGGCTCAAACAATCCCACCGGGCTAAACTCAGACTCAGACAAAGTCCCCTTTCACCCCTACTTCTCTTACAAAGATCTCCTTGGGTTTGCAGTTCTCTTAATTGCACTCGCCGCCCTAGCTTTATTTTCCCCCAACCTACTAGGCGACCCAGACAACTTCACACCAGCAAACCCCCTTGTAACACCACCTCACATCAAACCCGAATGATATTTCTTATTCGCGTACGCCATCCTGCGGTCTATTCCCAACAAACTTGGCGGTGTACTTGCCCTGCTATTTTCTATCCTGATTCTTATACTCGTCCCCATCCTGCACACCTCAAAACAACGCAGTCTGATATTTCGACCTTTTTCGCAGTTCCTATTCTGATCCCTCGTAGCAGACGTAATTATCCTAACATGGATCGGAGGAATGCCCGTAGAACATCCCTTCGTTATTATTGGACAAATTGCTTCATTCCTCTATTTCTTCCTTTTCCTAGTCATAATCCCCCTAACGGGCTGGCTAGAAAACAAGATTCTGGGATGACAATGCATTAGTAGCTCAGCGTTAGAGCGCCAGTCTTGTAAACTGGCTGTCGAGGGTTAAATCCCCTCCTCTTGCTCAGAAAAAGGAGATTTCAACTCCTACCCCTAACTCCCAAAGCTAGGATTCTAGCGCGTTAAACTATTTTCTGAAAAAATGAAATTTTATATACATATATGTATTTACACCATACATCTATAGTAAACATTAAATCCGATGTAATAGGACATAACTGGATATAACCAAAAACAGGATTGAAACACAATACACCAACAATTTCATTAAGACGGACTTGAACCTATAAAAGCATAAACGTACATACTAAGATCAAGCAGGACTAATCGAAATTTAAGAATCAACACAACCCTCATTAGTTAAGTTATACCAAGACTCAAACTACTATGAGTCTTCAAATACCAACCCAATAAGAGCCTACCATCGGTTGATAACTTTATGATAACGGTTATTGAAGGTGAGGGACAAGAATTGTGGGGGTTTCACTCAGTGAATTATTCCTGGCATTTGGTTCCTACTTCAGGGCCATGTCTTGATATTATTCCCCACACTTTCATCGACGCTTGCATAAGTTAATGTTGGAATTACATACGACTCGTTACCCACCAAGCCGAGCGTTCACTCCAGCGGGTAAGGGGTTCTCTTTTTTTTTTCCTTTTCACTTGACATTTCAGAGTGCATAAAGCCGATAAGGCATTCAAGGTGGAACATCCTCCTTGCATATAGAAGAAATAGTATGAATGTAATCAAACTTTATTTGAAGAACTACATAACTGTTATCAAGTGCATAAAGATTGCTTCAACAACCCAGAAACCCTTTAGAATCCCCCTTTTTTGCGCGGGAAAACCCCCCTACCCCCCAAAACTCCTAAGGTTGCTTATACTCCTGAAAACCCCCCGGAAACAGGAAAAACCCCGAAGTTACATAACTTTCACTCCACCCTCACATAGCTAAGACTGAAACTTACCCCCCCCTTCTTTTTAATGATTCAACTTTTTACCCCTTTCACTCCACCCTCACATAGCTAAGACCAACAGTAGTTCTAAACTAAAGAAACTCTACTGCTTTAATCAAGATTATACAGACCTATCCCCATCACTTAAAATATTTTTAAAAACCCCCACTCAGGTCCCCTTCGTTAAAAATAAGGAATCCTTATATTACACAAAAGCTAAAGAACACGCAAACCAACAATATAAACTATTAAACAAAACCTTCTAACCCCTCCCCCACCTATAAATACAAAAGCAGCCAA